GAAGAGAGAGTTTACTCGTTTCATTTCTCCACCCTAAGGCCAGAAAAAGGGATTGATCAAATTCTATGGAGTCTGACTCATATTGATCGTTTAGTAAAGAGTGACTATGGTTATCAAATGTTTGAACAAGCGGGAGCAATTTACTTACGATACTTAGTTGACATTCATCAAAAGGATCTAATGAATTATGAGTTCAATACATCCTGTTTAGCAGAAAGACGGATATTCCTTGCTCATTATCAGACAATCACTTATTCACAAACCTCGTGTGGGGCCAATAGTTTTCATTTCCCATCTCATGGAAACCCGAAACCCTTTTCGTTCCGCCTAGCGCTATCCCCCTCTAGGGGTATTTTAGTGATAGGTCCTATAGGAACTGGACGATCCTATTTGGTCAAATCCCTAGCGACAAACTCCTATCTTCCTTTTATTACGGTATTTCTGAACAAGCTGGGTTTGAAAATAGTTATTGATGATCTCGATCCTGAGGACTATATGGAAGCGCTTGATGATGTGGATATTGATGGGATTGATAATGATAGCGATCCTGCTAAGGAATATATGGATGCGCTTAGAGATGCGGATGATATTGATGATCGTGACTATTCGAACTTGGACTCGGACCCGGAGCTGAGGGAGGAGTATACGGTGGATGATGAGATACTTAGGTATATCATCGAGTTGGAAATCAACCTAGCTTCTATCAACTTGCAATTCGAATTGGCAAGAACAATGTCTCCTTGCATAGTATGGATTCCAAACATTCATGATCTGTATGTGGATGAGTCGGAGTCCCTCGGTTTATTATTGAACTATCTCTCCGGGGATTGTGAAAGACGGTCCACTAGAGAGATTCTTGTTATTGCTTCGACTCATATTCCCCAAAAAGTGGATCCCGCTCTAATAGCTCCGAATAAATTAAATACATGCATTAAGATACGAAGGCTTCTTATTCCACAACAACGAAAGCACGTTTTCACCCTTTCGTATACTAGGGGATTTCACTTGGAAAAGAAAATGTTCCATACTAATGGATTCGGGTCCATAGCCATGGGTTACAATGCACGAGATCTTGTAGCAATTACCAATGAGGCCCTATCGATTAGTATTACACAGAAGAAATCAATTATAGACACTAATACAATTCGATTCGCTCTTCATAGACAAACTTGGGAGTTGCGAGCGCATGTAAGACCGGTTCCGGATCATGGGATCCTTTTCTATCAGATAGGAAGGGCTGTTGCACAAAATGTACTTATAAATAATTGCTGCCTTATAGATCCTATATCTATCTATATGAAGAAGCAATCATGTTACGAAGGGGATCCTTATTTGTACAAATGGTTCTTCGAACTTGGAACGAGCATGAAGAAATTAACGATACTTCTTTATCTTTTGAGTTGTTCTGCCGGATCGGTCGCTCAAGATCTTTGGTCTCTACCCGGACCCGATGAAAAAAATTGGATCACTTCTTATAGACTCGTTGAGACGGATTCTGGTCTAGTTGATGGCCTATTAGAAGTAGTAGAAGGCGCTCTGGTGGGATCCTCGCTTCTTCGGCCCGAACCGAGGAATCCCTTAGAGATGATGGAAAATGGATCTCGTTCTATCTTTGATCGTAGATTTCTCTACGAATCGGAGTTTAAAGAATGGGCAGAAGGCACCGACCCGCAACAGTTAGCGGAGGATGTAGTCGATCACATAGTTTGGGCTCCTAGAATATGGCAACCTTGGGGCTTTCTATTTGATTGGATCGAAAGGCCCAATGAATTGGAATTTCCCTATTGGGCCAGGTCATTTCGGGGCAAGCCGATCATTTCTGATGAAGTGAATGATGAATATTTTGATTATGCATTTTTTGGTGAAGGGGATGGTGGATATGATGAAGAGGATGAGCTTCAAGAGAATGATTGGGAGTTCTTGCAGAGTGAAACCATGGAGTACCCTGGACGAGATAGATCTTCCAAAGAACAAGTCTTTTTTCGAAAAGGCCAATTCATTTGGGACCCTGGAGATCCACTCTTTTACATATTCAACGATGAGCTCTCTGTCTTTCTGTTTTCACATCGAGAATTCTTTGCAGATGAAGAGATGTCAAAGGGGCTTCTTCTGACTTCCCAAAGGGAGACTCTATATAAACGCGGGTTTAGCAAGAAACCGAAAGAAAAGTACTTCGAATTTTTTATTAATCGCCAGAGACGGAGACGGCTTAGAACCATTAGTTCATTATATAATCGATCTTTCCGTTCGAATATTCAATCCGCGAGTTATCAGTACTTATCAAATCTGTTCCTATCTAACGGAAGGCTATTGGATCAAATGACAAAGACGTTGTTTAGAAAAAGATGGATTTTCCCGGATGAACTGAAAATTGGATTCATGTAACAGGAGAAAGATTTCCCATTCCTTAGCCGTAAAGAAATGTGGCCATGAAAGAGGGATTAAGTGGAACAGAATTGACTGGGCGGTAGAGTCGTGGAAATACTTGTTTTTCCATATT